ATGTGAGTCTCTTTCTCGTATACATTCTCCGTCACATTGTCGGAACAAAACTATTGGATGCGTCGATATGGAACTATTTAGTATTTTAGTATATAAAATGTAAAATAAAGACACGATTTGGTAGGTCTATAAATCTAATATTATGCAGATACAAATTTTTCTTTTTCTGGAATGAATCAAAGAGAGATGTCTCTTATGTTGTGAAAATTTGTATCTGTGTAGGAACGGAATAGCAATTTATTCCTGCGGAACATCTAAGAACAAGAAAAAAAGATTTTTAATCGGAAATATCGAAAAATTCTTGCGGAAGCCAAAGAAAGAAAATAAAAAAGACCCGCTGTTCCAATTTCATCTCTATTGAATTTGAATATCAGAATAGTGGATATAGTCATGATTCAATGGGTCAGGTCCACTTACTTTTATTTTAGTGATTTCTAATCTTTAGAATGGATTTGATTGACATAATGTAAAGTAGGAATATTTGGTAATGAAAGATATGACTTATCATTATTCTCATTATGAATTCTAATATAATGAACAAATGTTAAACTTTAAAACTCTATTCTATAACCTAAACCTATAACATAGTTCATTAGAATGATAACTTATTCTATACAGTTGCTTACTAAAAAGAGAAATAATACCTCTATTCTCCGCTCAAATTATGAATACTAAGACTTGAGTTTTATGAAACAACCGAAAGCCCCTTATCGGATTTGAACCGATGACTTACGCCTTACCATGGCGTTACTCTACCGCTGAGTTAAAAGGGCCGCTTTTATTAAATTCCGGAATGCGTGTGGATAATATATATCTATGTGCATTACATATTATATATGGATGGATAAATAATAAGTACATGCAATAGCCTCATAGCGGCTGCTAGTGGCCCAAGAATTGCGATTTAACTAGTGAGTATAGGGTCAAAAAACGGGTTTATTGATATTACATTTGTTTATTGATATTACATTTGATAAATATCAATGCAATGAATTGTTTCAAGACCGGGCCTCATTACTTTTTAATTGACTACCATCAGAAGTCAATTCACTTGATTTATACATATAACCATCGGGATAGACCCATGATATTTCATCGAATCATGTGATGAAAAGATTCTACTTGTCCCCGGAACCGTAAAAAATAATTTTGGATAACTTGTTAATCCCCTCTTTCCAGATTTCTCGGTTGTTTGGTAATTTCCTGGTTTAGTGTAAGATAGAAATAGGCATATTTCATCTTAACAATAAATGAATCCATGACTGAAAGTGGAAGAAATTAAATGAAATTGAATCCTTTATTCTGGTATGGATTCTATAGAAATTTTTCATTATTTAATATATTTAATAAATAATTAGAATTAAATATTAATAGAAGAATGGCGATTCTAATGTATTTATATAATATTTTATAATATTTCTTATTTATATTATTATATATTTATGTATATAAATAAGAAATCAAAAAATTCGATAGAATCATGATGAGGGAAAAATCCGTCGTATCTAGTCATACCATTACATTATATTGACAATTTAAAAAAACTGTTCATACTATGTTCATGGTATGGTGGCGGTCGGGCAAGCATGCCCCCATCGTCTAGTGGTTCAGGACATCTCTCTTTCAAGGAGGCAGCGGGGATTCGAATTCCCCTGGGGGTAGGGTACTACGAAAGGAAGTTGATCATGGATTATCAATAGGTCAAAATTGATTTATCCGGGGTCGATGCCCGAGTGGTTAATGGGGACGGACTGTAAATTCGTTGGCAATATGTCTACGCTGGTTCAAATCCAGCTCGGCCCAATAATTGGCTAATCCAAGATGAAATTATATAACACGTTTGTTTTCCAGAAATGCCTGATACAGATACAGATACAGAAGAATAAGAACAATTACGGAAGCATAAGAAAAATAAAACTTTCTGAGATATCCCTACTTTGATTTTGGATTTTTTTTGTTATAAATGTTATCAAAAATGCGGATCTTCTTAATTATCTAGATTCAGATTAGGATCTGTAAGTATAAAGTCTTAGGAAACGAGTAAATAAAAAAAGAATTACTATTAATGCATGTCACTCTTACGAAACCATAGGATATCATATCCATATATCACCCGCGTCCCGCTTACAAGAGGGTAATTAACGGAGATCATACGAATAGATATTCTATACACCTAAATTTGCTTGGGATTGTAGTTCAATTGGTCAGAGCACCGCCCTGTCAAGGCGGAAGCTGCGGGTTCGAGCCCCGTCAGTCCCGGCGGACCCCATAAATATAATAAAATAATAAATGAATCTCTTCTTTTTATTTTCTAGACTAGATTAAAAGGGGGACAAAGAGCAGAATTTTAGTCCCAATGCGGATCCTTATTTATTTATTTTTCATTAAACCAATCAGTAAATTTCAATTATTTTAACTAGTATTGATTGGTGGGAGAGAGACATCGTATGTAATCTCAATTACTAATTTTAATTTGACACAATTTATATCATTGAAGAATTGAAGAAAGTACATTTGATGAAATATTATATCTTTTATATGGAATTTATCACACTTCTTTTGTCTTCCAAGACAATTAGAGTTAGCGCATTAAAAAAACGAAGTTTCGAACTTCACTCCGTCCTTATTTCTATTTAACTTCGATGGTTTTGGGGGGTTTGTAACCAATGGAAGTGGAAACGCAGTTAGATGATACTTCATTAGATGGTTGAACCCGAAAGGCAGTAGGTTATAGCAAAGAATGGGAAAAAATGAAAAATACAGTAATTTCAGATTGGATTAGAAATAAAATTTTTGATTCGGTATGGATAAAGGATCTTCCTATGTTATACTATTCAATTCTCGACAATGAATCCATCTGGCAGCTCCGATATTTTATTGTTATTCATGATATTGAGCCGATTTGATATCATCGAGATGTAATTCATCCCATTTGAATTTACAGGTGAAAGATTTCTCATCTCTATGGGGCTCTATGGGATGAAATCCCGAGTTATTGCGAAGTAAAAAAAAAACGAAGAGATTATGGAAGTAAATATTCTTGCATTTATTGCTACTGCACTGTTCATTCTAATTCCTACTGCTTTTTTACTTATCATATATGTAAAAACAGTCAGTCAAAATAATTAATTTGAATGAAACTTGACTTCGTAGTTCTTATCAATTATTGAAGAAATGAAATCAAAATAAAGGATTCCAATTTTGCGTTTTAAATGAAATGATGGGGCTGGGATCAGCAGTATTCTATGAGATCCAATAGTATGGTAGAAAGAAAAGAAATATATGACTCTTTCTACCATACTATTTATTTGTTATTTGATTGGTAGGGGTATTATTTATCTAATACATTACTCCACTGGAATCCAAGATGAATAATATTCATTTCATTATTATTTATTTCGATAATAAAAAGTGCTAACTCAATTTCGTAGTATCCTTAGACTTAGAGTCCACTTCTTCCCCATACTACGAGTGAAAGGGAAAATGTAAAGACTACCATTAAAGCAGCCCAAGCGAGACTTACTATATCCATGTAAATTTTGTCCCCTACCTCTATGAATATGAAGGAATTATTCCATTATTGCTCACTCATAATAGTGGAATCAATGGTGCAGAGTCAAAAAAAGGGGGGGTTCGGTTCTGGACCAACACTATTGATGAACTAATCCAATAAATCCACTTACAACAAGTTCTTATAGGATTTCTCGTAGAATCTGAAAACATTAAGTCCAAGAAAAATAACAACAAGAAGTGACACTCTTAGAAGAGTCAAGGGAATGTTATTAATCGAACATGTAGGATAATCCAACCTAGTGTTTCTTTTTTTGTCCTTTATATTATAAGTAAAAGGCCTCTTAATATGGAAGTAAGACAATATAAGATTGCTATCCATGACATAACTCGATTTCCCATTTGATCTAATCCTTACCCTCTTTTGATCTAATCCTTACCCTCTCCTGATTGTTTCAAAGAAACAATCATAAAATAGCCCATTCTTTACTAGGGTTACCAAAAATAAAATCTTTATTTTTGCACCTTTTAAAATAAAATTAGGATATATAAAAAAAGCTACAATCTAATATTGATTGAATGCTTGAGCATTCAGAGACTCTCGTGAGTCTGTATACAAAGTATCTTCCACCCAATTACTAACCAATTAGATTCCCAGTCCGGCTATCCAATCTAATTCCTAATTCAAAGCATAATTTAGTAGACACTACATTAGTAGTGGAAGGGTTATCAAGACTTACCGATTCCCTTCCACTACTCTAATCTTTCTTTTGTTGATCAGGCGACACCCGGATTTGAACTGGGGAAAAAGGATTTGCAGTCCCCCGCCTTACCACTCGGCCATGCCGCCAAAACGATACAAAATAGATGAAAATCTACCCGTTATGTTTATATTTAATTTATACTTGCATCTTGAATTTTTTTGTATACAAAAAAATTCAAGATAAATTGGAACCATTAACTATTGAACTATTGGCTGTGAATTCCTGAATGATTCTTGGTTTTGAATCTAAAATTGGGTTTATTTCCATAATTACATAAGAAAAAAAAATGGATACATAACTAATCAGTATTGATTCTTTTCAATCAAAAAATACCTCTCAATTTCAATTATATTAGCAATTATGGGTATATGTAAACCCTAGAAGATAAACCGTTCCACGGGATAGGGTATGTATGATCTCTAGGGGTATTTTATTTTATCTATATGCTGCCTGCCTAGAAGGGGAGAGAGGGGAGCCCCAATTATTGTGCTGTGCGTCAATTTTAAATTGACTAGATTGGCTATAAAATTGAAATTTGGATAAAGCACGACCTTCCGAATAGAACTGCTCGAAAGGAGACGACAGATATCTATCTATATATCTGCACATGTGTTGTTTAATAAAGAGAACCTTCTTCAATTATATTCTATATATAAATTTTCTATATATAAATTCTACTAAAAATTGGTAAAAATATCTTCCTTCTCCGCGAATCTTTTTTTTAAC